TATTAAAGTATGCCGTTCGCGATACATAAAATACTCAGCCAGGGCTGCTCCCGTATAAGGGGCGAGGTATTGTAATGTAGCAGGTGAATCCGCCATTTCAGCTACTACAATAGTGTATTCCATGGCCCCCTCTTCATGGAAAGTAGTTACTACTTGAGCCACGGAGGATGCTCTTTGACCGATAGCTACATAAACACATATTACATCTTGCCCTTTTTGATTGAGAATTGTATCTGTGGCTACTGCTGTTTTGCCAGTCTGTCTGTCCCCAATAATTAACTCTCGCTGACCGCGCCCTATGGGGATCATCGAATCGATAGCAATAAGCCCTGTTTGAAGGGGTTCATATACGGAACGCCTGGAAATTATACCCGGAGCAGGAGATTCAATTAAGCGAGATTCCGAAGCTACAATTTCGCCTCTCCCATCAATAGGTTTAGCCAGAGCATTTATAACACGACCCAAGTAAGCCTCGCTCACGGGTATCTGAGCAATTCTTCCTGTTGCTTTTACAAAACTTCCCTCTTGTATCATCAACCCATCGCCCATTAATACAATCCCAACATTTTTGGATTCCAAATTCAGAGCAATACCCCTAGTCCCTTCTGCAAATTCGACTAATTCACCTGACATTATTCCACCAAGACCTATAATACGAGCAATCCCATCCCCCACTTGAATTACGCGACCGATATTCTCAATCCCTACTTTCCTATTATATTGTTCAATACGTTCGCGGAGAATTTTATGAATTTCGTCGACTCGAAGGGTTGCCATTAGTGTTTCTTGACTCTTTTTTTCGGAAGCAAGGGGAAAAATAATGCCTAAATTCTAAACGAAAGTAGAAGTTCAAGGTCTAATTAATTTAATTATTTCTTCGATTCTATGGCCCCTAGAATGCCAATATTAGCACGAATCGTACGGAAATGTAACTCGGTATTCAAACAACTATTCAGAGTTCCTAGAGCTCCTTGTACGGCCTGTTGGAAAACCCGTTGTCGGACCTGATTCATCGCCCTTTGTTTTTCAAAATAAAGGATTTCATTTTTAGACTTTTCTAATTGTTCCAAACTAATAGAAGTAGCATTAATCAAATTTGCTTTTTCTCGTTCTATCTCAGAGTATCCATTCATTCGATACTCATCCGCTTCTAGTTCGACTTTCTGTAATCGAACCCGAGCTTTTTCGAGCTGCTCAATGGTCCCTCTACGCAATTCTTCCGAATTTCGAATAGTACTCAAGATTCTCTGTTTTCGATTATCTAATAAATCTTTTAATGAAAGTAGATTATCTTGCTATTAAGTTTACAATTTTTATGATCTCTTCCCGAACCAAACATGAATCTTTCGATTCATTTGGCTCTCACGCTCCTTTTTTTTCTTTTTTTGCTATGGCTATTTCCATATCTTTTTTTTTATGTAATGAGCCTATCCTCTATCTTCTCTTTTCTGTTTATATTTCAATATACCGAAACCCATATTAAGAATATAAGACTAGATAAATATTAAGAGGACTCTTCCGCCTAGATAAAAATCTATCATGGTCAGCAAAGTTGTTTCTTTATTTGTATTTGCCCTTTAGTTAATAATTTCAATTTCATTAAGAAAAACTAACTAAATAAATGGAAAATGAAAATTGATAGAATTCTTTTTTTTTCTTCAAATCCAAAAAATTTCTCTTTTTTTTATTTTATACATAGGTCGTCGATTCGGCATTGGATAAAAAAGGGCAGGGTGCCCTTCTAGTAAATAGTTCAAACCATTTTATCGATATGAGTGTTTTATATCAGATAAATTCTACATTAGCTATTTCCCGTTTAAAGCATTTCGGTACTAATACTAATATAGTTGTAGAAAGAGTACCCCTTTTTGCCTGGACTTCAAGCAGTTTAGCTTTAACCGTGTTAATGGTCTCACATTATTGGTCTATAGAGAATCAAAGTTGATTTACCAATGAGTCGCGAAATGCTATGGTTCTTCCATATGATTTCTGAATTTATTCAGAAGTAATTCGTCGAGATCGTGCACCTTTTTCTTATTTATCCAAAAAATACTAAAAAATATTTTAAAGTGCAGCCGGATAGATCCAATCTATTCTTGAAATAGACAACTCGCACACACTCCCTTTCCAAAAAAAATCAATACACCAACCACTACAGTTAGATTTATTAGATTTGTTGCTAAAATATCGGTATTAAGCCCGAAACTCCCAGCGGATGGCCAGTGAGCTAAAAAAACGAAAGAATGGGTTACATTTTTCATATGCTCTCCTCTTATAGATAGGACGAACAAAGAGCAAAGTTTTTCGATCACTTACTTCGCTCGCCCTTTTTTGATCGGTTTTTTTAATGTAATTTTTTTTAATGCAAATAGATTCAATCTAATAATTTCTTTTAGATTAAGTCTTAGGTCTCGTTTGACCTGTGAAAGACTCCTTTGTTGAAATGTTCCAAAAATTCCTAAAATAAAAGGAAAAAGACTTTCCACTGTCCTAAACTAAGGACGGGAAGGAAGAAGGCGAGCATATCCTCTAAATTGATCATCCTCAAATCAGCCCTTCCTGGGGTGGGGTATTGTCTGTCCCGATAAATAGGTAATTCCAGGAGTAATAAATAGGAGTAAAGTATTGATATAATTGGAATTGCAGAAGCAAATACCAATTTACTAAAAAAAGAAAAAAGTATCTAATCTAAAGGACTCATTTTCTTTTTTAGGATTAAACAAAAGGGTTCGCAAATAAAAGCGCTAGTGCCACAACTAGTCCATAAATTGTTAAAGCTTCCATAAAAGCTAGACTAAGCAATAAAGTACCTCGTATTTTACCTTCTGCTTCTGGCTGTCTCGCAATACCTTCTACAGCTTGTCCTGCAGCAGTACCTTGACCAACTCCAGGCCCAATAGAAGCAAGCCCTACGGCCAATCCAGCAGCAATAACGGAAGCAGCAGCAATTAGTGGATTCATGGTGAGTTCCTCGTGTCAAAAAAAAAAGAAATGGTTAAGGATACAATCAACCAAGAAATTCTTACTTCTAAGCTCTATTGGGGAGAAGTAACTAAAAAGTACAAATTGAAATGATAATCTGAATTGTCCGAACTACTTCGAGATCTCATTTTTAGTTTCTAATCATTAGAGGTTTGTGTAAATCCATATGATTCTCATTATTCTATTTCTCTTTCTTTCCAACCAACCACTCTTTCATTCCATTCTTCTTTCTTTACTCTTCGATATCCTTGAGTTCCTATTTTTTCCCCTATCATCTAATCCATAATAAAAGACGAAATAGAGGAAGAACCCCTATTGAAATCGACCTAATCCAAATCCAATAGGAATTAAATCAAGATATACAATTGATAACAATATGCTGCATAGAACTGGATATGGAATCCAATTCCATATAGAGGGAATTCGATATATCGGATTAGATAATGAATCTAACTTAGGAATATATAATATCCCATATACATTTGTTTCTTCTATTTTGCGTATTTTCTCATTTTCTATTGATGAATCGGATTCTAAAATCATTCCTTAAAAACCCGCACAAAAGATGACTGGACTTATAGACATTAAGGATATAGATCTAGCCTGACTCCGCCCCCCTTAATGCATATATACTTTGACAATTCCGTAATATAGTCTATTCTCTCTCCTACAACTCTAGGTTGTATATTCATACGCATTTCTAACTATTTAGTTTTCCAACCAAGCGGATTATCTGGAACCATGCATGAATTGAGCTAAGCTAAAAAAAAAGACTATTTTGAAAACTAGTCAATTCAATGATGACCTTCCATGGATTCACCTATATAGGCTGCGGCTAACGTTGCAAAAATAAGAGCTTGAATACCGCTTGTAAATAATCCAAGAAACATGACCGGTATAGGGACTACTAAGGGGACTAAAGAAACAAGAACAACAACGACTAATTCATCCGCCAATATATTCCCAAAAAGTCGAAAACTAAGCGATAATGGTTTTGTGAAATCTTCTAGGATGTTAATTGGTAAAAGAATTGGAGTTGGTTTAATATATTTCTCGAAATAACTCAATCCTTTTTTGCTAAGACCCGCATAAAAATATGCCGCTGATGTGAGTAAAGCTAAAGCAACAGTAGTATTTATATCATTCGTGGGTGCTGCTAATTCCCCATGGGGTAACTGTATAATTTTCCAAGGTAAAAGAGCACCCGACCAATTCGAAACAAAAATAAAAAGGAACATAGTTCCAATAAAGGGAACCCAGGGACCATATTCTTCTCCAATCTGAGTTTTGCTCAAGTCTCGAATAAACTCAAGCACATATTCGAAGAAATTCTGACCGTCGGTCGGGATGGTTTGTGGATTCCGAACAGCTATGATAACTGAACCTAGCAAGATAGTAATTACGACCCAAGAAGTGATGAGTACTTGGGCATGAATTTGGAAACCTCCTATTTGCCAATAGAAGTGTTGGCCTACTTCTACACCCGATATATCATATAACCCCTTGAGTGTTTTAACGGAACATGGTATAATATTCATATTGTCCTCTGATAAAAATTGAACTTCAAAAAAGGAATTCTTTTGATTCAACCATCTCTTTCTCAACTCAGCAACTTGAAGTATTAATCTTATATTTAGGATACCAAGAAATCACATCAGATGATAATATATATCAATACCCTCTAATATATATCAATATTCCCCTTCTTTTATCTATGCAAAACAAAAAAGAATAGTAAGTGATCCCATAAATCTACGCAGTTACCCAAGAATGAACTATTCTTCTTAATCAACGATTTCTTATATAGAGAGAACGGCCCTCACAAATTGCAAATACTAATTTGTTAAGAATCAATCGAATTGAAGTCATAGTGTCATCGTTGGCTGGAATCGATATATTTGCGAGATCTGGGTCACAATTTGTATCGACTAAAGAAATAGTAGGAATCCCCAAAATGGCACATTCCCGAAGAGCTATATACTCTTTTTGCTGATCAAGGACGATCACAATGTCCGGCAACCTCGTCATATATTTGATCCCGCCGAGATATCTTTGCAAGGTAGATAATTTTCTCTTCAAGATTGCCACATCTCTTTTTGGGAGATGGTGGAATTTTCCCATCTTTTCTTCTGCTCTTAAGTCTCTAAATTGAGAAAGTCTAGTTTTCGTAATCGACCAATTCGTTAACATACCACTGAACCACTTTTTATTAACATAATGACAACGAGCCCTTATTGCAGCTGATGCTACTAAATCCGCTGCTCTTTTTTTGGTACCAACAATTAAAAAGCTTTTTCCCTGACTTGCTGCATCAAAAACTAAATCACAAGCTTCTGATAAAAAACGAGCCGTTCTAGCGAGATTTGTAATATGAGTACCTTTACGCTTTGCCGAGATGTAAGGGGCCATTTTAGGATTCCATTTCTTAATACCATGACCAAAATGAACTCCCGCTTCTATCATCTCTTTCAAATTGATGTTCCAATATCTTCTTGTCATTTTTTCCACACTTCCTTTTGATTTTTTCTTTTTTTTTTCATCCTACCATTCCATTACGGAATTTATTTCTTTTTTTTTTTGAAAATTAAGAAAGAGCCGAAATAGCTTGAAATAAATAATAATTGTTCCGATGTAACCTTCCACTGAGAATTGGCTATTGATACATGGTATAAACGTAACCTTAATGAATTAACTGACTTCTTTTACTTATTAAAATAAAATAAAAATCTAAAATCTGACCTGTTAGTGTTCTAAGGTCAAAAGTCTAGTTTAAATAAAAAAATCTGCTTTATGTATCCTTAAATCGTATAAATGGGGGTTCTGATGTCTCATAGAAATTGTTTGTTACATCAGAATCAGAAGAAACTAATTCTGTATGGAGAAACAAAATATCTCTCATTTCCGACGCGAATAGATTTTTTTTTTGAATTTCGAAATAAAGGTTCTTGTCTTGTGGGGAATGATGCACAAATTTTTGGAATCCGGTACCAACAGGTATAATCCCCCCCAGAACTACGTTTTCTTTCAGGCCTTTCAACCAATCAATACGACCTCGTAGGGCAGCTTTTGCTAAAACTCGAGCAGTTTCTTGAAAACTTGCTTCAGATATGAAACTTTGGGTATTCAGGGAAGCCCTTGTTATTCCCAATAAGATTGCCCGATAATAGACCGATTCATCCAAAGCTCGTCCTGCTCGTTCTGCTCGTAATAGTCCGATTAATTCCCCAGGTGAAAAAACATTAGACATTCCATCTTCGGAAACCCGCACTTTTGATGTTACTTGGCGTATAATAATCTCTATATGTCTATTATGGATCTGTACCCCTTGGGATCGATAAACCTTTTGGATCTTATTAACCAAAGAGATACGACTTTGGGCTATGGTTAGCTCAGCTCCAATCAAGAATCCCCAGGGGACCCCAAGAATTCTTGGTATACGCTCATTCCAATCCTCAATTCTCCTTTCGAGATTCGGCGATAGTGAATCAATTGAACGCGCTTCAAAGATTTGTTCTACTTTTGGAAGACCTTGCGTTATGTCACTAGATCTCGATTTTTCATATATAAACGTAACTAACCTATCTCCTTTGTAAAGGATTTCTCCATAATGACCATGAACAGTTGCTCCTGTAGTGGCCAAATAAGGCTTAGCTGCTCTTATAACAAAGGAATCAATATTAACAATGAAAATTTGACCAGATTTTTTTATGTGCGATTTAAATAGACATACATTTTCGCAAATAAATTGTCCAAGGTGAATTATTGCCGATGTCTCCTCCCAAGAATCATGATGGAGAAAGTGCCAATTCAAATGGAATGGATCCAACATGATGTTACTATCGAAATTCGAAATCCTTTGATTTTCATCTATTAAAGAGTATTTAAGCCCTTGAAGTACTTGGAGGGTTTGTTTCAAATTGTCAAGGAACAAATATTTTTTTAACAGGATCTGATTATGCGTTAGTAAATAGTAAGATGAAGAAAAATTCGATATACTAGGTACAATAGCGGCTAAGGGCCCAAAAATATCTCGAATAGGAATTCTAGGATTCGATTCTTTTACCGCATTGGGATATTTCGAATTCTTGAATAAACCAATTCGAGAACAGTTGGATGCCGACAAAATCATCAAAGATTGGTATTCTTTATTTCGATTCAACAAGGTGCCAATAGCTTCTTGATGTTGGCTAAGTGATTGAATCTTCGCCTTGGAATAAAAGGAATTGGTGCGATCTAACCTATTATTGGGAATCGGTCCTGCACTTGTCCTATCATACCTTCTTCGTGTATACGAAATAGTGGACTTGACTAACTCAATTCTTAGGAAATCGCGAATCAGATCATTTGCTCTTACCTCAACAAGGGAAGCACGAGCCTCCTCTTTTTCTTCTTGTTCCCAATTCACTACTAAGCAAGTTCGAACAAATTGACTATTCGTATGATAAATTCTTTGAGTTAACTTGCTATTTTCATGAGAAATAAAATTGACAAGTCGAAGTTGGAAATTATCCTCTTCTTGCAAGAGATCTTGCGGGAAAAGTGTTGCTAAATTTCTCCCTTCGTCCATTTCATATGCGACTGCAGGTCGAACCGAAACAAAATACTTTTCCTTGCTCTTGAGAATTTTTTTCCGTTGAACATAGACCCAATTTTTCCTTTTTTTTGATTCCTTAGAATCTTTCTTTTCTCTTTCTGGTGGTATCAAACTACCACCTAATATCTTATCCGCCTCTTCAGGAAAATGCATATCTCCGGAAAAGATTTTGAGTTCCGTATGGCTTTTTTTTCTCTTCACTCGGACCAATCCACCTAGTCGACTTCTTGTATTTTTTGTGAGTTGTGTATCCACTCCAATGATACTATTATCAAGTACCTTTAGGGATGAGGATCTCGGCAAGATATGCAGTTCTTGAAGAATGAAAAAAAACCGATCTAGTTCTTTTTGGTATTTTAGACTAAATTCTTTTGTTCCTCGATGCTCAATCAAACCCTCTTTTTTTAAGATGGAATCTTCCTCTGGGCTCCCGTATTCGTCCTCTGAGTCTTCTTCTGAGTCTTCCTCTAAAGTCCCATATTCGTCCTCTGAGCCTTCCTCCGGGCTCCCATATTCGTCCTCTGAGTCTTCCTCTAGAGTTCCATATTCGTCCTCTCGGGTTCTATATTCGTTCTCTGGGCTCCCATATTCGTCTTCTGAGTCTTTCTCTCCAGTCCTATATTCATCCTCTAGGATCCCATATTCGTCTTCTAGGGCTTCATATTCGTCCTCTAGGATCCCATATTCATCTTCTAGGGTTTCATATTCGTCCTCTCGAGTCCTATATTCGTCTTCTAGGGTTTCATATTCTTCCTCTCGGGTCCTATATTCGTTCTCTGGGCTCCCATATTCGTCCTCTGAGTCTTCCTCTCGAGTCCTATATTCGTCCTCTAGGGTCCTATATCTAAATTTAACAATTCCTGAACCCTTTTTATCTTTTCTGTATCGTGGATCGTCAAAATAAGCAAAAATAGTATTTCTACGTAAAACACCCATAAAGGGTATTTCAATCGAAATCCCCAAACAGGATATTAGTTCTTTCTCTTGTTCTTGATGATATTGTAATGGAATGACGAACCCATTTCTTCGCTTTTTCGCCAACAAATCCGAATTATCTTGAAGAATAGAAGGATAGACAAAATTCCAATGGCCATTGGACATGATTCGATCCGGCGTTGAATAATCAAGAATTTCCCTATCTTTTTTACCAAAAGTATCCAACAGTCTATGTCTTACTTGATCATTAGCCATTGAGAGGTCAAAGAGATATCTTCCGTCAACAGAAAAAGAATAAGTATTCATTTGATCTTGATCCTTGTGGAGCGAAAAAGACGCTATACTGGATCTGCACATACTTACTGACAATATCCATAAATGGCTTGTTTTTGGTAATCGACGAAGATTACCATATTGATATTCGGGCGCATGGTAAACATCAGTACTCCAGTGCATTTCCCCGTCTGATTCGGAATAAATATGCTTTTGTACTTTTTCTTTAAAATGCAAAGTGGACGTTCCGGCACGAATCTCCGCAATTACTTGTTCGGATTCTACATACTGATCATTTTGCACTAGAATCAAGCTTTTTGAGGGAATATTCACACTATATAGAATATCCTGACTCTGAATAGTTACATGCAAGTCTATATAACATAGAAAAGCAGGCTGCCCATGACGGGTACGTGTGGGGTGAACCAAATCTTCATTGAATTGGATTTTTCCATTCGAAGGGGATCGTACAAGGTCGGCAGTACCCCCTGTGAATACTCCGCCAGTATGAAAAGTTCTTAATGTTAGTTGAGTCCCTGGCTCCCCAATTGATTGACCTGCAATAATACCTACGGCTTCCCCCAATTCGACCAGATCGCCATGAGTGGGACTCCGACCATAACATAATTGACAGATCCAAGATGTGCTCCGGCAAGTAAAGGGGGTTCTAATATATATTGGTTGTGCTCGAAATGGTTGTGCTCGAAAGGCAGTTATGAATCGATTGACTAATCCAATTCCAATATCTTGATTTCGAGCGGCAATGCATCGTGAACCAATATATATATCGTCTGCTAATACACGACCAATTAGTGTTTGGACAAAAAGTTTTTCCGTCATCCCATTTTGAGGACTCAAAGAAATACCTTGGATAGTACCACAATCTCTTCTACGCACAATAATATGTTGAACTACTTCAACAAGTCTACGTGTAAGATATCCAGCATCCGCTGTTCGTACAGCAGTATCTACAACCCCTTTGCGGGCTCCGTAGCAGGAAATTATATATTCTGTCAAAGAAAGTCCCTCGCGTAAATTGCTTTGAATAGGTAAATCAATCATTTGTCCTTGAGGATCCGCCATTAATCCTCTCATACCTACTAATTGGTGTACCTGAGATGCATTTCCTCTGGCTCCTGAAAAAGACATTAGATAGACTGGATTAGAAGGATCCGTTATCCGAAAATTCGAATTCATTTCTTGTTTCAAATATTCACTTGTAGCATACCATATCTCAACGGATTGGCGTAATTTTTCTACCGCGTGTACAGCCCCATAATAATAGTGTTTCTCCAAAAGAAAACTCTGTTGTTCCGCGTCTTGCACTAACCATCCCTTAGATGGTATTGTTAAAAGATCCTCGATTCCTAATGAAATCGATGTAGTAGTGGCTTGATGAAAGCCCAGAGTCTTTATTTGATCCAGTATATGGGATGTATATCCCATTCCGAAATGATCTATTAATCTGCTAATAAGTCGTTTCATAGCAGTTCCGTCTATCTCTTTATTATGAAAGACCAGATTGGCCCGTTCCGCCATACATAAGTACCCCCTTTTTCGGCTGAGTAGGATTCGACAATTGCTGAGTAGGATTCGACAATGGGCCTGAGTCAGTGATTCGAAAATTTAATTAACTTCCTTTCCTTAATCTCAATCTGGATTCGCGCGGCAAAAATGATGATACTAGCGAAATCGGAATGCCCCCCGAAAGGGAGGGGCATCGCCGAATCTAACTTCCTTGTTTAGATAGTGTATGAATAGGCCTGACTAAATCCTTGTATGGCTTCCTCTATTTCTCTATAAAAAGAAATATGACCAAGAGTGCTTCGAATGTATATAGAACGGATTTCTTTTTTTCTATTTCCCACTATTAGATAGTGGGCATAAATCTCATGATAAGTCCCCAAAGATTCATATTGAACTTCAATCGGAACTTCTCTTGACCCAATGACGCGTTGATCTAGTTTCCATCGGAGCCACAAGGGACTGTCTAAACTGATTCGTTTCTGTCTATAAGCTCCCAGTGCATCATAGGAATTAGAAAAATGGGGTTCTTTATCTTTTGTATACTTATAATTATTATTATTGTAATTTACTTTTTGATTTGGATAGTTTGCGCAACTATTATATCTATTTGCACAAATACCCCGACGGTTTCCAATCGTTAATACATAAAGTCCGATAAGCATGTCTTGGGTCGGTACGCAAATAGGATCCCCAATAGCGGGAGATAGGAGATTCATATGAGAAAACATAAGTAAACGGGCTTCCGCCTGAGCTTCCAAGGATAAAGGTAGATGAACAGCCATTTGATCCCCATCAAAGTCCGCATTGAAACCCTTACACACTAATGGGTGTAAACAAATAGTACGCCCCTCCACTAAAGTAGGTTGGAAGGCCTGTATGCCTAATCTATGCAGGGTAGGTGCTCTATTCAACAGTACAGGATGTCCCCGCATAACTTCTTGAAGTATTTCCCATACAATGGGTTCCTTTTCCCAAATTTTCCTTTTAGCAATCCTGACATTAGAAGTAGCGCGTTTCGTGATTAAATCGCGAATTACAAATAGCTGAAAAAGCTTTATTGCTATCTCTAGAGGTAATCCACATTGATGTAATGAAAGCGAAGGACCCACAACAATGACAGAACGCCCCGAGTAATCGACCCGTTTTCCAAGCAGAGTCTCGCGAAACCTTCCCTCTTTACCTTCAATTACATCTGAAAGTGATTTGTATACTTTATTGTGACCATCCCTCGTTGGTTGCCCGCGGGACCCACTATCAAGAAGTGTATCCACGGCTTCTTGTACCAATTTTTCCTGGCACATTACTAAATCTGCTGGCGCTAATTCACTTCTTTTTAATAGATAGGCAAGGTTGTTGTTCCGACGAATAACTCTCTTATAAAGTTCATTAATATCCGAAGTTACTACTTTATCCCCAGACCTATAAACAATGGGTCTCAATTCGGGAGGAAGAACTGGTAATAAGCACAAAACCATCCATTCTGGTTCTACATTTGTTTGAATAAAATGTTTCGCCAATTGCATGCGTCTAATCAAAAAAACTTTTCTTATTCGTCTTTTTCTATCTTCCCATTCATCTCCACTATACCCCTCGTCTTCTAATTCCTTCCATTCGACCAAGGAATTCTCTATAATAATTCGCAAATCCAAATCTGCTAATTGTTCTCTAATAGCACCTGCTCCTGTCGCAATTTCCCGATTTCGAAATGTTGCAAAGCCTGGGGTAGAAAAAAAGGGAGAAATGCTGTGGTTACAGGATGCAATTTCATCTTCGAATAAACCTCGTAATCGTAAGAAAGTAGGTTTTTTAGCGCTGGGCCTAGCAAAAGAGAAATCGCCGTATACTAGGCCCTCCAATTTCTTAAGGGGTTTATCTAAAAGGTTCGCGATATAACTAGGAAGACCTTTCAAATACCACACATGAGTCGCGGGACATGCGAGTTTGATGTATCCCATTTGATATCTTCGTATCCGAGAATCAACAAATTCTACCCCGCATTTTTGGCAAAATCTTTCCTCTTCGTTTTCAGCTCCGCTCGCTCGAGAATTTCCACAAGCACAAATTCCGCTTTTTATGGGTCCAAAGATTCTTTCGCAAAACAATCCATCTTTTTCTGGTTTATCGGTTTTATAATGAAAAGTAGAGGGCCTTGTGACTTCGCCAACGACTTCCCCATTAGGTAGGTTTTTGTTAGCCCAAGCCTTTATTTGTTGAGGGGAAACGAGTCCAATTTGAAGTTGTTGATGTTTATATTGGTCAATCATAAATAAGAAAAGAATTTATATTTATTCCGATCAAACTTCCTCCCTATTAACCTGGAAGTTCTTCTCAGATACAAGGAAATGATTCAGTTCTAGAGCCAAAGATCGTAGTTCTCGAACGAGCACTCGAAAAGATTCTGGAGGATACTCGTGATTAGGTACTCTTTTTCCCCAGATCGTAGCATTAAGTATTTCTTGGCGAGCTATAAGATGATCAGATTTATAAGTAAGTATCTCTTGTAAAATATGAGCAACACCAAATCCTTCTAAAGCCCAAACTTCCATTTCTCCTACTCGTTGTCCCCCTTGCTTGGCTCTTCCTCTAACGGGTTGTTGTGTAACAAGTGAGTAGGGCCCAGTAGAACGTCCATGGATTTTCTCATCAACTTGATGAATTAATTTTAAGATATAGGACTTCCCTATTAGAACAGGTTGTTCGAAGGGGTCTCCTGTTCTTCCATCAAATATTCTGCTTTTTCCCGGGTACTCGGGTTCAAATACCCATGGATTTTTTGTTTGTTTACTGGCTTCATATAATTCTGAAAACACAAGTTTTCTTGAAGCCTCTTGCTCATATCTCTCATCAAAGGGTGCTATTCTATAATGTTTCTTTAGCAGATCCCCGGCTAATCCGAGCGAGCTTTCAAATATTTGTCCCACATTCATTCGTGAGGGTACTCCTAAGGGATTGAAGACCATATCAACAGGTGTTCCATCTTGCAAATAAGGCATATCTTGCCTGGGCAAAATTTTGGAAATGATCCCCTTATTCCCGTGTCTTCCGGCTACTTTATCCCCAACTTTGATTTCGCGTTTCTGTAAAATATATACACGAACCATTATGTCTAGGGGGTCCCTCTGGATCCATTTCACATCGATAACGCGCCCTCTTCCACCTATAGGTAGTTTGAGAGAAGTTTCTTTTGAAGTGGATACCTCAAGGCCAAATATGGCCCGTAATAACCCAGCTTCCGCGATATACGACGATTCGCTCGCTATCTGAGGCGTTAATTTACCTACTAAAATATCGCCAGTTTCTACCCAGGATCCCAACCTAACAACTCCATTTCTGTCCAAATTGCGGAGTAAATGTTCTTCTAGATGTGGTATTTCTTTAGTAATTTTTTCAGCGGAGCCTTGGCTTGTCGTATCCGTCTGAATTTCATATTTTCGGATGTGAAAAGAAGTATAAATATCCTCATATACCAAACGTTCGCTAATTAGTACTGCGTCTTCAAAATTGTAACCTTCCCATGGCATATAAGCTACTAATACGTTTTTTCCTAAAGCAAGTTCCCCACCAACTGTAGCAGCTCCCTCCGCTAAAATTTGTCCTTTTTTAATGGATTTACCCCGCAGAACCCGAGGTTTTTGGTGCATACAAGTATTTTTGTTAGAGCGCCGATGGGTAACTAAAGGAATACTTATAGTCTTCCCACTACTTGATAAAAGGATCTTGTGACTATCAGTAGAAATGATCTTTCCCTCGCGTTCGGCTATAACGGAAACCCTCGAATCTAGAGCTGTTTGGCGTTCCAATCCAGTTCCAACAATGCACTTCTCGGACCGAGAAAGCGGAACTGCTTGGCGCTGCATATTAGAACTCATTAAAGCCCGATTCGCATCATTATGCTCAATAAAAGGAATGAGAGAACCTCCAATAGAAAAATATTGGAAAGGAAAAATACTTCTAACATGAATCTGTTCCCATGCAATAGTCAGGAATTCTTGACGGTATCTAGCTGGAACAACCTGTTCTTCCTGAATACCCTGATTCAAGGACAAAGAATTTCCTGCTGCTATCATATAATATTCATCTCTATTTGGTGATAAATAAACCACCTGTCTCTCTTTTTTTTCTTTTGCTTTCTCAGATATTTCATAAAAGGGACTCTCTATGGACCCCCACCAGTGGTCAATTCTCGCATGAATAGCTAAGGATCCAGTAAGTCCAACATTGATTCCTTCGGACGTGTCAATTGGACAAATACGCCCATAGTGACTCGGATGAATATCTCGGCTCCGAAAACTTGCAGTTCTCCCCGTCAATCCTCCAGGACCCAAACAACTCACTTTTCGCCCATGAACAGTTTGTGTCAATGGATTGGTTTGATCAAAAACTTGAGATAAGGGGTATGTGCCAAAAAAGGTCTCATAAGTAGTTATTAATAAAATCGAAGTTGAAGTTGGAGTTACCAAAGTTTGTGGAGTCGGTTTCGATTGACGTATGAATACTCTACGGATAGTTTTTTGAACCGCATGTTGTAAACGACCAAGAGCCAGTCCGAATTGATCTTGTAACAGATCCGCAACCGAACGAATACGTTTATTTTTCAAGTGATTCATATCGTCATCGTCAAGTATACCCGTTCCAAATTTCATTCCAATCAAATGATCCGTAGCGGCCAATACATCTCGTGGTAACAAGAATGTATTGTTCTGAGGTATATCAAGATTCAGTCTCCGATTCATATTTCGTCGACCAATCCTTCCTAATTCACATTTTTGTTGAAAAAATTTCTTTTGTAATTCCTCACATAAGGACTCCGAAAATACCAGGTCCCCACCTACACAAGCAAATTGTTGATAAAACTCCAAAATAGCTTTTTCTTTTGACTCAATCCTCTTCTTCTCCTTAGCATTCGGGAAAGATAAGAAAATTTCAGGGTAGGAAACATTATCTAGAATTTCTTTTAGATTCGAACCCATAGCTGATGATAGAACTAGAATAGATATCTTTTGTTTTCTACTCACGCGAGCCCATATCCTTTCTTTTTTATCAATTGCTAATTCCGATCTTCCTCCCCAATCTGATATTATAGTCCCAGTGTAGATAGAAATTCCCTTATGGTCTAATTCCGAGCGGTAGTAAATACCAGGACTTAGCAATATTTGATTGATCACAATTCGGTATATTCCATTTATTATAAAGGTTCCTAAGGAATTCATTATAGGAATGTTTCCAATAGAAATGGTTTGCTTTTGCACATCGAAACCAAAAATTAATCTCGCAGATACATATAATTCGGAAGAATAGGTGAGTGATTCATACACAGCATCCCTTTCTTTTATCGAGGGTTCTAGCAATTGATATCCTTTCGCAAATAATTGAAATGCAATTTCGTGATCTGGATCTTTAATTGTTGGAAACTTCTCAAGTTCTTCTGCCAAGCCTTGATTAATGAACCTACAAAATCCCTCGAATTGGATCTGACTAAATCCGGGTATTGTGGACATTCCCTCATTTCCATTCCGGAGCATCTTAATCTTAAGTTTCCTGTTTATCGAAGAAAAATTCCATTATCAGCTCACTCTTCATCAATCCCTATGGATCGATCTAGCAATTATGGAATCCATATTCTGTTTACTGAATCACATGAAATTCTAGGGAACTCCACATACATATTTCATATATGTATTTCATACATATGAATAGAGACAATTTCGACGAAAGTTCGAATTTGCCAGGGGTACAAATCGAATGAAAATGAATTGATAAAACATTCCTAGAAAAAAATTCTGCCACTTACACTTTATGATACTAATCAGATTGGATGGCAAAGATTTCTCATTTTATCTCCTTTCTATGAATGGGATAAAGCCATAATATAATAATTTATAAGCACTAGAAAATTTGACTTTAGTTCGATTTAGAATAGCACGCTTAGTTTAATTTCAAAAAAGAATAAGAATTTGAGGGTTCTTTTTTGTTTCGTAGTAGTAGAATTGCTAGAAAATATAGGATTTCATTGTAGAATCCTAAAATAAAGTAAGTCCTTTTTTTAAGTACATGCCAATCTAGTTATCCACCTCTCCACATATCCCTGCTTTTATCGTAATTTCACTTGGGTGGGCCAAGATGGTCAGGTCATACTCTATATCAGACCAAATTTCTTTTTTTTATTCAAGATATTTAATGCAATGAAAAATTAAAGCACGATTCCCCATAGAGATATGTACATAAGGGGGATCCATGGATAATAATGCTGTTATGGATAATAATGCTGTTCGGACCTGTAGTTTACCTATACACGGATTAGGCATAAATCCATTCTATTTTATTATGCCATTAAAAGGAAGGGGGGAGAGAATACCGATTTAAGAGTCGTTCACTACTGCAATTCAAAAAAAAAAATAGAATTCTAGTTAATGGTTCCAATTTGTTCTGAATTTTGCAGCCTGTGACTGGAAATCCACTTTTTCTCTTTTTTCATCTCAATAGAAAGAAAAGGGAAGTTTTCTAGTGTTAGCAATGTTTGTTTTAAGATAGAATCCATCGAGGAGAATAATCGAAACTGGATTCAAAAAAAGCAGGAATAGATTTTTTGAAAAAGATTGGAAAAAAGTAAGTAGAATTAGATTCAAGATAAAAGAAAGGAGGTTTTAGTAAGAAAACCTGGATGAATACTTGCTCTTTTCTCTATTTTAGATCGGATTTTTTGGCGGCATGGCCAAGCGGTAAGGCAGGGGACTGCAAATCCTTTATCCCCAGTTCAAATCTGGGTGCCGCCTGATCAATAAAATACTTAGGCTTATAGTACTGATCGAACTCAACAAATTCGTACCCTGCATAAGTTGGGGCAAGAGAGTAACTAGGCCTGGCGATACTGGATTTTGAGAATCCATAGTTCTATCCTCAAACTAGGGTTTGTTTTGTCGGTAGTGGCCCAAACGGCTACCAATAAGGATGAGGTTGCGTTTCCTTATTCTTTTATTAATTTTAATTGATTCTTAATTGATTCGATTCGAGAATTAAAAATTACAAGGCTAAGATGTCAGAAATCTTGATATCCAAAGGGCCCCTAAGGGGCATTCTTTTTTTTTCAATCTAAGATTGAAGAAGGGACTCCACGAAGGAATATCAAGACTTCCTAATTATCATACATTTTATTTATCATACATCTTATGCTACCTACATACACTAAAGTAAGGGCTACTGATTCTGTCGAGAATCAGATTGAATAGGCTGATCAAAAATCAATTTCGGAGTTGTGGATAAAGTCTCCTCATTCTTTCATAGAATGATAGAAGGGCTGTAGGGTTTAGGTTAAAAATAAACATAGGCAAGGTAGGTATCCAATAAATATTTATCTATCCTAATTTTATGGTATATTCTGACGTCCTTTGCTTATAAAAAAAGGGTAACAAAAGGAAGAAAAAATCTTCCTATTCCCGCGTCTTCTATTCAGGACATCATCCCCGTACTCTTTTTTAAGGAAAAGGGCTATGTATCGTATTTATACTTAATGCTCTCCAATTCTACCAGAAATCCTATAAGAATTTGTTAGGAGTAAATTCCTTGAACTGATTCATCCATAGCGTTAGGGCAGAATCCCTTTTTGACTCTGTACCCTTGATTCCACTATGATTATTGATCAATAGTAGAATAATTCCTTCATAGAAATAGGAGACATAATTTACATGGATATAGTAAGTCTCGCTTGGGCTGCTTTAATGGTAGTCTTTACATTTTCTCTTTCACTAGTAGTATGGGGGAGGAGTGGACTCTAGGGATACTACTAATTGATTGAGTAGTCGAATTGTTGTATCAACTTTTTTCTTTAATTGATCGTTTTGCATTAATCATTTTGCCAAACTTTATTCTTTCTCTCTTTCTTTAGTTTTGTTTCACTCCTGTACCTGTAAGAAACTCTTGTAAGAAAGAGTCGTTCTATTCTACTATATAGAAATAGAAAGAGCGATTACAGCAATTCAAAATTTCTACTAGAAGTGACGAATGGTTAAAAAAGTTCTATACATAAGAAAATTAGACTTTCTTCCACGGAGCTATTCACAACATATCGCACACTTTCCATTTGTTTTATATTCTTTTCTTATTCTTAGAATAATTTTTATGCTCTTTTGAAGCATCTCGCCGCATGTTTAAGCATGAAAGATTCGCTGGTTTTTTCCTTTTACTTTTTTTCTTTTACTTTTTACTATAGTCTATTCTCATATTATTTTTCTCTCCCTCCATGGATTCTTTCGTGAAGAATTGTCTTCGATTTTTTTATTTTGACTTGATTGAAATTAAGTGGATGCAGTGAAAAAAGAAATTGAATTAGACTACTATTTCAATCTACTAATCTATTCTATGTAGATTCAAGATAATATAATAGAAAGACTCTAAAGTGTCGTAGAAAAAACTATATGTAGTTCTTTCTACCACACTTTATGATTCCAACCAGATCCTTTCATTTAAGACTTGGATTTTTATTTTATTTAATCCCTTTTTCATTTCTTCAATGATTAATTGGAATTCCAATTAATCATTTTGGCTGACTGTTTTTACATAAATAATAAGTAAAAAGGCAGTAGGAACTAGAATAAACAGTGCAGTAGCAATAAATGCGAGAATATTGACTTCCATAACCTCTTTATTTTTTTCACAATAACTCGGGATGTAATCCCATGGAGAGGAAAAAGGGGTATCCTGTAAATTCAAGGGGAGGACTTGCATTCTGATAATACTGAATCAATTCAATATTATGAATATCGGATCTATCAAATCAATTCATGGTTGAGAGTGGAATAGTATAACATAGGAAGATCCACTTTTTCTTTTCTATATCTATAACCCACGATCTTTCTTATCTTATCCAATTTCCCTTCCTTTTTCTTATAGTTATACATACAATTATGTATGTATGTATTATATGACCGACTTTCTATGGGTCACATAGACATCCAAATAAGCAGTAGAAGTAGAAGTGAGATGGAGAAAAGAGGGCTTAAATAAAAAAAAATCGAATATTTTAATTAATTTAGGAAAAAGGGCGTTTGCTTTGCTTGGTTTTTCTTTTATTTTATTAAGTTACTATCAATATCCACTTTTGGGGTCTAAAGATGAGAACAGATCCATAAAATAAGGAGTCCGCAAATGGAATGAAAATGAGATAGATTCTTTCCAATTAGTCATTGAACATACACAAACAAAGTTGGAACTACAAAATGGAGGGGGCCTGGTTTAATCCAAAAAGTAAAGTACTAATTATATTCAATTAAATTCACTGTCTATGTCTAAGAAAAAACGAATACGATTTATGTATGGATTTCGGTAAAATACCGGTACTCTATTCCATAAGAGTCGAATAGGAAGTTAAGATGAGGATGGTATCATCATAAGGATAGAGTAATATCCTAAATTATACTAATCCAAGTATGATATGTATGTCTTTCCTTATCAACCGGGAGTAGTGAAAAAAAAAATTCCTATAGGCCTCCCCTCCCTCTTTAATGAGAAATGCGAAATAAAAAAAGTGAAATAAGGGTGCCCCATAGGTATTTGATCTTCTCTCCTGCCCCCCCTTTTTCATGGAAAAAGGAAAGATGAATTTCTCCATTCATTGAACCCTAGTTCGGGACTGACGGGGCTCGAACCCGCAGCTTCCGCCTTGACAGGGCGGTGCTCTGACCAATTGAACTACAATCCCCGCGGGGTGTATGGCATACCTATTCTTAAATAGAACCATAAGAAGATTCGATTCGCCTGTCGTACTCTAAGAAATAGACGAATCATATACTACATACCCACATATCATATGTGGGTATAGTGAGAGTGACATAACTAGTATGTCGCGATTTTTTATCGCTAAAAATGGATGATAATCCACCTTTCATTTCAATAAGAAAAACTCTTTTGTTTGTAAAAAAGGAATGAGAGAGATATGGATTAGAAAGAAATTTCCCCCTTTCGCTTTATCCTTTATTTCTATGGATCAGACATTTTATTTTATGGAAGAAAAACAAATGGATTTAGTTCATATTCACGAAGCCCTAGATTTTTGGGCCGAGCTGGATTTGAACCAGCGTAGACATATCGTCAACGAATTTACAGTCCGTCCCCATTAACCGCTCGGGCATCGACCCAGGAAGAATTTATTCTAGGGTTTTTTAGAATCTATGATTAACCTCCTTTCATAATACTCCCTACCCCCAGGGGAAGTCGAATCCCCGCTGCCTCCTTGAAAGAGAGATGTCCTGAACCACTAGACGATAGGGGCATCACTTCACTAGACGATAGGGCCATATACAACCGCTCGTCATTATACTATAATGATAGTATGAGCAGTTTTTTGGAATTGTCAATATACTCGAAGAGTATAACTAGATCCAAAGCAAAGAGTCTTTCCTACTTTTCTGTTATGCTTTCATAGGATTTTTTTTAGTTGATGGTTAGGTTAATTCACGGATCATTCCCTACTTTTTAGGGAAATTCATTTAAAGGGTATAGAATAAGAATAGATTAATAAAAGGGATTCTAGATTAGTTCAGTACAGGTAGTGATTTGATTGATCTAACAGGAAAAAGAGTCCAATTTGATTTCTTTTTTGTAATTTCCACCCCGTGCTTCGTTTAGCGTTCAGACCAAAAATGCATGCATCCCGCACTAAGTCATAAAATTCAAGAAAAAATAGAGAAATTTTCAAAAACAAAGAAAAAAAAGTGAATAAATAATAAATTTAGTAGAAAAGTACTTTATCGGATTCGAACCGATGACTTACGTCTTACCATGGCATTACTCTACCACCAAATAAAAAGCCCTTTATCGGATTTGAACCGATGACTTATGCCTTACCATGGCATTACTCTACCACTGAGTTAAAAGGGCTTTTTATTCAATTCAAAAATTAGCCACTTTGATTTCTCATTATGAGTCTACTGCATAATGTACATAATATATGTATATATAGAGATATATGTAGAGATTATATATGTATATATCGAGATATAGAAGTTTATTCATGGCGAGGTTCAAAATCTTGAGAGTTCAAAATCTTGAGAAAATCAAGAAAAATAAGAAAATCTTTCATATTCTCTCTTATCACTTGCACAAAGTAGAGGTTTTTTTCTTTTTTTATATAAAAAAATACATATAATAAAATACGTGAAGAGAGAGTTGACACAATAAAAAATTATTATTAGTATCCGATATACTTGAAGAGGGTAAGTTCATAGGTATGTAAACATGATCTCGGACGACTCACCAAACCAAAGCCCAGAAGTTCTATTTTTTAGAAGAGGAGAACAAATATGTATCAATTGTTGAATCGGATACAACAATGGGCAAAAAAAAAAAGGCCAAAGGGGCAATAAGAGCTGCTGTTAAAAAAACGGTAGACTTTGTTTTTTTTTATCTTTAGGCTATTGACTTTTCACGTGCTCAGAACGTTCTGCAGAATTAGGGACTTTTTTCTTCTATTGGCTGATCTTATGATGAGAACTTTCTCCATTTATGTTTTATTTCTTCTAATTCTAATTGGGTAGGGTATAAAGGAATTCGCGCTCTTCATATACCCATATGGTTGGGTATTAATTTTCAGTGATATACTTCTTGTCTGTTTTGGTGAGAAATTGAAACTATTTTTAACAGGCATCTCTTAGAAAAACCTTCGAGTTCAAAACTTTTCAATTTTTCTTAAAAAGTTTTGGACGGATTTGTTGAAGCGATTTTTAACAGGTACCCCTTCCAAGGAAGGGGGGTACTTGAATATTCTCAAAGGATTCTGGTTGGTGCATTTTGAACAAACTATGTTGGAGTTTTAGCAACAATTTGCTTGTAAAAAGTGGGCAGTCGAATTTATACTGCAGAGTATAAAAATTATTCTACTGCCTGCCCAACAAAAAATAATAAACCATACCCTACATACCTAACTCCTCCTGGCTATGGGTTTTCTGTTTCCGAAGATTAGGAAAAAAGGAGGATTCTGGAACCCTAAAGGTTCGATGGTATATGGATATGGAAAATATAATATTCCCGATCCTAGTGGGAAAAGGAAGGGAACAGATACCCAATATGATTCTTGGGAGGAACATTTGGTAATGGTCTTGGTCCTCTATGCTCTTTTTTATGTGTTCTTAGTTCTATTCATCTTCTTTGATTCTTTTAAACAAGAATCTAATAAACTAGAATTGAGTGGAAAAGAGGAGAAGAAATTGGTAAATGGAGAGGATCGACTAACCAGAGACATTTAGGATCTTCTTTACATCAGGTAAATCCGTCGGGTCCTGTCCGCTTCTCCGTTTAAGTTACGACTCTTTGTTTCTTGCTTCTCTCAAGCCATAGGGAAAGTCTATGATGAATTTTTAAAATGCATCTCACTCTTTCTCTAGGGCTCGGACTTCATGATAAGTGGGGGAAGAAAGAAAACATCTTCCCCAATTTCTTTGTTCAGAATTGAACAAAAAAGAAAAGGAGGAAAGGGATTTATGGGGGCAGTGCTGCTCCCTATATCTCCTAGTGTATATTGTAGGAATAATCAAACTATTCCTTAGAGCAGTCTGGCACACTTACGTCCTCGCAAAACAAATAATGATCATTGTAGTCGTAACCGTAGAATACGAACCTAATCGAAATGCATACATTTGTCTCATACACTATGGGGATGGTGAGAAGAGATATATTTTACATCCCAGAGGGGCTATCTAAACCCTAAAGCTAAAGTAAAGGCCCGCGATCGAAGTACCAACAGCTCACTGTCATGAACCTTCTCCATTTGATTCAATAAGGGGGAATTAGCCTCCTTCTCGAATGGCTACCCTTGACAAAGGGTAGCGTTGGTATCATAATCTACATGTAGCGGGTATAGTTTAGTGGTAAAAGTGTGATTCGTTCTATTAATAACTGAATTTGAAATGATATACTTAAGGCGTCCTTAAGTTTTTTATATTCCGATGAAAACTTTAGTTCTTATAAAGGATTTAATCCTTTTCCTCTCAATAGCATATTGAGGAAGAATATACATTCTCGCGATTTGTACCCAAAAACTAATTGAAATTGCATCCAAAATACAAATTGGATTATGAGTACAGAGTCGCGAAGCATAATTTTGCATTGGATTAAGTATTCCAATTTTTAAAATATGAGTAAAGGATCTATGGATGAAGATACAAAAAAGTTTATTTCCAATCGTAACTAAATCTTCTTTTGTTAAAAAAGGAAATGGAAGCCAAATAGCTAAAAAACGGTAGTTTTGGTTTACTAGAACCATCAGCATATTGTTTCAGCTCGGTGGAAACCTAATTCTTTTCCTCAGGATCTCTTGAATGAAATTAGGGAACGAAGTAAGTAGATTAGATAGATTTAGTAGAATTTCTATCTCCTACTCTATAGGGATCATCTAGAAAGCGGAGAGCTTTGGTTCCATTCAGATAGAAAAGCTGACATAGATGTTAAGTGGTGAGAATATCCATAAAGGAGCCGAATGAAATCAAAATTTCATGTTCGGTTTTGAATTAGAGACGTTAAAACTAATCAACCAACGTCGACTATAACCCCTAGCCTTCCAAGCTAACGATGCGGGTTCGATTCCCGCTACCCGCTCCATTCTGTATAAAAGGACTATTCTATTTGTCTAGACATGGTAGAGTCCTGTATTCAACCTTTTTCGTCCACCAGTTTCCGTCCCTCCAGAGCGGAGTAGAGCAGTTTGGTAGCTCACGAGGCTCATAACCTTGAGGTCACGGGTTCGATTCCCGTCTCCGCACTTAGCAGTCTGTATAAAAGGACTATTCTATTTGTATAGAGTAGAGGGCTGGTGGGCGGTATCCAACCCTTTTTTATTCATTAGTTCCCGGCCCTAAAGGGCCAAATGGAGCAGTTTGCGAAGTCACTTGCCCCTACAAGAAGAACTCTCAAGGCTCCTTCCTACCCTGCAGAAAAGAAAAAAGAAATGAAAGAAAGGCACAGTCTACCTCCCTTCCCTTTAAAAGGAGTTTGCCAGTTGTTTGTCTCGGTGAATCCCCAATTTAGGGAGCCCTGTTGGCGAGTTCGATTCCCGCCTCCGGAGCCCCTTTTTTTGAGTGGGGTGCAAAAGAAGGGTAAGATAGTAAGGGATACGGTACTAGACTAACACCTACTTAATTTAATATAAGTAGTTAAGTAGTCAACTAGACTAAATTTTTTATCATAGTACCTTACTAAATTAAGCTGGCGAGCGGCGGGAATCGAACCCGTATCTTCTCCTTGGCAAGGAGATGTTTTACCATTGAACTACGCTCGCTACGGGATATATTTTATAGGGTATATCCGCCTGGGTCGACCGTCTATGTCTGGGTCGACCGTTTCATTTTCTATTATATTAGAGTTTTCTTTTTTTTAATTGTCTGTCAATCAATATTCTAATGGCAATGGAATTTCATAATAATGAAAGAGAAGAGGTAGCAATTCGGAACGCAAATTGCATTTTAATGCGTCTCACAATTCCAATTTTTTCGAAGAAATGGCCTTTTTATTTATTTTGTATCGGGCTACTAAATACTAAACAAATTTAAGAAATGAGAGAATTCAGAATAGCTACCAGAAAGACTAGTCCAATCCATAATGATGTACCGGAAAATACAACGTTTTTATTATTTGACCAACCATCAGGAGAAGCAAATACAAGGGGTACACTAATTACTAACACTGAGGAAGTCGCAATTAATG